CACTATTCCCGCAGCCCGTCAATTAGTTAACCATCGACATATTTTAGTTAATGGTCGTATAGTAGATATACCGAGTTATCGCTGCAAACCCCGAGATATTATTACGGCAAAGGATGAACAAAAATCCAGAGCTCTGATTCAAATTTCTCTTGATTCATCCCCTCATGAGGAATTACCAAATCATTTGACCCTTCAGCCATTCCAATATAAAGGATTAGTCAATCAAATAATAGATAGTAAATGGGTCGGTTTGAAAATAAATGAATTGCTCGTCGTAGAATATTATTCTCGTCAGACTTAAACCTCAGACTAAAACCAAGGGTTCAAAAAATTTTCTTCCCTTTAGGCGAAGTAAATTAACCCAAGGTTAAGTAAGATAAATCCGAGTTTAATCTTGATTTCCCCCATTTTTGTATCATAGACCAAGGATCTATTTTCATTCCTTGTCTACTCTTTTCTTTCCAGTATTTTTATTATTATTATTTTTTAGTATTCTATTTTACGCGTCACAGCAATTAGGAATTGAAAATCTATATCTTTAGATCATCTTTAAGATCAAAGAAGGGTCTAGCTGTTGGAATAATGGTATCCATTGCTATTTGAGCCCTTGTTTGTTGTTAGTAAAATTGGTGAATTAAGCGAAGGTACGGAAAGAGAGGGATTCGAACCCTCGGTAAACAAAAGCCTACATAGCAGTTCCAATGCTACGCCTTGAACCACTCGGCCATCTCTCCTACATAATGATTATGACCCCAAAACCGAATGAATAGCGAGTCAGTCATAATCCATATTCCATTATTGGATAGGTACGACCAATCCATTTTAACTGAAAATTTTTCATCAAAGTCAAAGCAAAGAACCATTTTTCGTAAAAATTGTATCTTTATCCCGGAGCCTCGAAGGAAAGAAAAATGGTTAAAAAAAATGCAATTCATGTTTGCAAAAACAACGTTCCCCTCTTTTTCTGATATTTTTCTATTTTTAGAACGGATTAATTCAATGAATTAGAACGAATCAACTGATTGATAGTCTATATCTTTTAGACTTTTTAGACTATAGTTAATGGATACTCTTAAATCATAATTGTAATTATATAGACTATGATTCCATACCAGAAAATAAAATAAAAAAAATTCCTTTTCGGTTTTGGAGTTCTCAACAACAAATACCTACCCCTCCATTAGAATAGAAATTCATAAAAAATTTAGATTCGATTGTATAGTGTATACCCGTTATGTACACAAAATTGGCAGTTATTCTATTTTCATCATAGAATGATTATTCGATCTTTTTTCTTCTTTGTAATTTGTATCATGATTCAATCAAAATTTCTCGAGTTCTTCTAATTTGTAACTTCACCGAAATCGGAATAGTTCCTATACTACTACATTAGTATGAAATCGAATCGCGTTGAAATATTTCTTATTTCTTCTCGATTCCTATCAAAAAGGAACAATTGGAATAGAGGATTCATATCTTTTGGTTTTTTCTTAAAAAAAATCAGTTTTTATGTTATTTCGTACTATACAATTCTTTTCTTTGTGGGATCTTTTTCCCATGAGAGGTAATGAAAAGAATTCTAGAATGGATTGCTACCTATGCCTAGATCACGGATAAATGGAAATTTTATTGATAAGACCTTTTCAATTGTAGCCAATATCTTATTACGAGTAATTCCGACAACTTCAGGAGAAAAAGAGGCATTTACCTATTACAGAGATGGTGCGATTTGATTCTTTTTTTTTTTTTTATTTTCTATTTATTCATTTCTCTCAGTCTTACGAGGAGAAAAACACGTGATTCGAGAAAAAAAAATCTGCGCTTTTTGAAGGTGAAGTTTGGAAATAGAACAATTCCTTCTGTCGTGTATCCTCGATTAATGCAACCTCAGATGCTATGTTTCAATTCTCGATTCTAGTATTAAGCGAAAGGTTACGCCTAGAGGTTCTGTATTACGGGTCAATCCTACTCTACTAGCGCTAATAGGCAACATAGGGGAAGAAGCGCTACACCTAGGAATCAACAACACGAAAACTTTGTTCTAAGTCAGCCCTTTCCTTAGCGGGCTTGGGACTAAAAGAATGGTTGGGACAACAAACATCCATCTCGTTCGTCCTTTGGATACCCGTATAACCATCGAAGGCTATTGAAGTGACTAATTCCTGGAAATTAGGAGGCGTTAAAAACAAAGAAATTGTTGGAGTTATCTTATCATTTCTATCTAGTCCCAATAGGCTTGATGTTAAGAAAGAATCTCTTGCAGGAAGGTTGGCTAGAGATTTCTTGTAAAAACACTAGCCCTGCTGAGTTCATAATGAGAATATTTTCATCGTTGAATCTTTTTTGATTCTATGTATTATTCTCATTATGCACATAAGGGAGGAGCCGTATGAGGTGAAAATCTCACGTACGGTTCTGGAACGGAGATTCTTTCAATTGAATGACGACCGTAACGGATGTCGGCTCAATCCGAAGGAAATTACGCGGAAGCTTTGCAGAA